GAGGAATCTCAGCATCTATGTCCTCAGTCTCCTCGTCAATACTATAATCATAAAAAAACCTCCGGGATTCTGGAAGGTATTCCCAAATAAGCTAATGAAAGGAAGACAGGAGTTTGTCAACAGGGATTTGACCAAATAGGATCGTCCAATTCCTATCGAATTTATCACTAAAATATCCGTAGAGTAATATAAGGCTAAGCAGAGCGAAAAGATTTTTGGTTTTTCAAGAGATGGTAAATCAAAAGGATTAGCCCCACACAAGGTTTTTGAAAAAATGATTGTCTCATAATGAGCAAGGGATATCCGTCTTTCTGCTAAACAGGATGTATTGAACTCATACTTCACAGAATTCATTAGCGACTTTCTATGAATGTCAACTAAGTATCGTAAGTAACTTGCTCCTGGTTGTTCCAGCATTAGAAAAGCAGAGTCATTGTTTGAGAAATGATCATTATGAGTCAGACTCAATAGAAGTGAACCAACCCCTTTTTATGTCGTAAAGGTGTAGAACTACATCAAGAAGTCTATGTCATCAGTTTCAATGAACTGACTGTTCAGGAGCCAGGATTCCGTTTTTTATCAAAAAATCTTCATTCAGGTCTTTTCCTTTTGTTATCAATGAAATGAAGAGATCTCTTTACTTGTATGACTTAGATGTCTCGTATTTCTCGAAAAGGTGATTCGATTAATGGGATTTGGTATGATACTTATGAAATCGCTGATATCGATGAGAAGGTTATTGAGAAGCATATTCCAATATTTCTTATGCAAACGTATTGATTTGAACCCATCAGCGGGACCCTCATCATTACTCAATAGCATATCGACGCCAAACTCGCATATTTCGTCTAATAGGTCCAGAACAATTATAATAGAAAGAGATTCATTAACCGGGCAAATAGAGATTTTTTCTTTCGACTATATTTCGATTGTTAATACGATAGAATAGATAAGGAACGATACTACAAAGAGTATTACACCGAGATATCAATTCAATTGTTTGTTGAACCTTGTGAATTGCATGAAAGTAGGATACTCAAAATTCCGGGGTCAAAGAGTTTTATAAAACGTTCTTGGTGGAAAAAACGTGAATGAAAGATCCCACTAAATTGAATTCGGTCCATGACTCTGACACATAACGAAAATTTTGGATCGCGCTCAATATCTCTCTCAATTCGAAAATTCAGAATCTTAATTTTAATTGATGTCTTTTTAGCATTTGTACCTCCCGCCAAAATACTAAATAAAATAAAAATAAACATAAATCAATGTTATGTTAATTGGATTGATTTAGACTACAGATTGCATTTCAATTGGAATTTGCTTATTCACCATGTACGAGGATCTCTACTAAGCATCCATGGCTGAATGGTTAAAGCGCCCAACTCATAATTGGAGAGTTCGTAAGTGCAATTCCTACTGGATACATGCTAATGGGACCCTCTACTACGTCTATAGAAATATCTGATTCTCTATCTTATTGTATTTGTATATATTAATATTGTAATGTAATGAATCTTGCCTTGATCTAACTTACTTGCTCTGCATTACTTATAGCTTCCTTGTTCGTAGATAAAGCGGATTCGTAATTGTCAAGTGATTCAATCTATGCACATTCTTCTATATCCATTCTCAATTTAGTGTAATTCTCAAGTGCATGATCCACCCTATGTGTTATTATAGAATAATATTGATTCGAATGTAATCGCCATATAGTAATATACAGACGCAATATCTAGAATCTATGGAAATCCATAATTTTATATTTTATAATTATAATAATAATAAAAAATAGTAAAGGAGCAATGTACCATGGATGGAATCAAATATGCAGTATTTACAAACAAAAGTATTCGGTTATTTGAGAAAAATCAATATACTTTTAATGTCGAATCAGGATTAACTAAGACAGAAATAAAGCGTTGTGTCGAACTCTTTTTTGGTGTCAAGGTAATAGCTATGAATAGTCATCGACTTCCGGGAAAGGGTAAAAGAAGAGGACGCATTATGGAACATACAATGCATTACAGACGTATAATCATTACCCTTCAACGGGGTTATTCTATTCTACCTCTTAAAAAGATAAATCTAAATACTTAATAGCATGGTGATACATTTATACAAAACTTCTAACCCGAGCACACGCAATGGAACCGTTGCACGAAATAATTTGACCTATGGGAAGCATCGGTGTGGTAAAGGTCGTAATGCCAGAGGAATCATTACCGCAGGTCATAGAGGGGGAGGTCATAAGCGTCTCTACCGTAAAATAGATTTTCGCCGTAATGAAAAAAACATATATGGTAAAATCATAACCAGAGAATATGACCCTAATAGAAATGCATCTATTTGTCTCATACACTATGGGGATGGTGAGAAGAGATATATTTTACATGCCAAAGGGACTGAAATTGGAAATACCATTTTTTCTGGTACAGGAGTTCCTATAAAAATAGGAAATGCCCTACCTTTGACCCATATGCCCTTAGGCACGTCCATACATAACATAGAAATAACGCTTGGAAAGGGTGGACAATTAGTTAGAGCAGCAGGGACTCTAGCGAAACTGATTGCAAAAGAGGGGAAATCAGCCACATTAAAATTACCTTCTGGAGAAGTCCGTTTGATATCCCAAAACTGCTCAGCAACAGTCGGACAAGTGGGGAATGCTGGGGTGAACCAGAAAAGTTTGGGTAGAGCTGGATCTAAACGTTGGCTAGGTAAGCGTCCTGTAGTAAGAGGAGTGGTTATGAACCCTGTAGACCATCCCCATGGGGGTGGTACAGGGAAGGCCTCAATTGGTAGAAACAAACCCACAACCCCTTGGGGTTATCCTACACTTGGAAGACGAAGTAGAAAAAAGCATAAATATAGTGATAATTTAATTCTTCGTCGACGTAGTAAATAGGAGAGAAATTCCATTTCTCTCTTCGTCTTTAAAAAAGAAAAAGGAGGAAGCTGTGACACGATCACTAAAAAAAAATCCTTTTGTAGCTACTCATTTATTAAGAAAAATTGATAAGCTTAAAACAAAAGAAGAAAAAGAAATAATAAAAACTTGGTCCCGGGCATCTACCATTATACCCGCAATGATCGGCCATATTATTGCTATCCATAATGGAAAAGAACATTTACCTATTTATATAACAGATGGTATGGTAGGTCACAAGTTGGGAGAATTTGCACCTACTTCGAATTTCCAAAAACATACGAAAGTCGATAAGCGATCTCGTCGTTAATACAAAATATAGATACTTATAATTCATTAGTAGGAGGCGACCCTTATGCTAAAGAAAAAAAAAACAGAAGTACACGCTTTAGGTCATATATCCATGTCCGCTCATAAAGCGCGAAGAGTAATTGATCAAATTCGCGGACGTTCTTACGAAGAAACACTTATGATACTAAACGTCATGCCTTATCAAGCATCTTATCCCATTTTAAAAATGGTTTTAAATGCCGGAGCAAATGCTAGTTACACTAGAGGTTCCAATAAAACGAATTTAATAATTAGTAAAGCCGAAGTCAACGAGGGTACTGCCGTGAAGAAATGGAAACCTCGAGCTAGAGGACGTAGTTATCCGATAAAAAGACCTACTTGTCATATAAGTATTGTAGTGAAAGATATATCTTTAGATAAATATATAGAGACTTTCCCATGGTTAAAAAAACCTAGATGGAAAAATAAGGATACAAATATGATATATCATAATATGGATAGTAGTGGGGGAGTATGGGACAAAAAATAAATCCACTGGGTTTCAGACTGGGTACAACCCAAAATCATCATTCCTGTTGGTTTGAACAACCAAAAAACTATTCGGAAGGTCTAATAGAAGATCAAAACATACGAGATTATATTGAAGATTTTGTACAAGAAAATATACAAAAGAATAGAAGAATCGCCTCTAGCCTCTCGGGAATTACGCGTATAAAGATTCTAAAAGGCACCGATCTGACCGAGGTCCAAATCTCTCTGGCATTCCCAAAATTATTAAAAGAAATTCCAATGGAAGAATTACAGACGAATCTACAAAAAAAAATTGATTGTCTACTAAATCGAAAAATCAACATTGCTATTACAACAATTGCAAAACCTTACAGAAACCCTATTATTCTTGCACAATATATAGCCGGACAATTAGAACATAGAGTTCCGTTTCGAAAAGCAATGAAAAGGGCTATTGCAAAAGCGAAAAAAGAAAAGATAAAAGGAATTCGAGTACAAATTGCAGGTAGGCTCGGTGGAAAAGACATTGCACGTGTCGAATGGATCAGAAAGGGTCGGGTTCCCCTACAAACCATTCGAGCTAAAATTGATTATTGTTCCTATCCAGTTCGAACTATCTATGGGGTATTAGGTATCAAAATTTGGATATTTAGAGGAAAAAAAAAAAAAAAAAAACCTTTCCTTAGAAACAAAAATATTCTCAAAATTCGGTTTCGTAGGCGTTTACCCCCGATTGAATCGGGGGATCGAATTGATTATAGAAACATGAGTGTAATTAGTCGATTTATTAGTCAACAAGGAAAAATATTATCTAGACGAGTGAATAGATTGACCTTGAAACAACAACGATTAATTACTATTGCTATAAAACAAGCTCGTATTTTATCTTCCTTAACCTTATAATGAAATTTTTGGAAAGTAAGAGAGCCTCTTGTTCTATCAAGAGTGCATTGCTCCTTTCCTTTTCTTTTTTAGATTATAGGAAGGGAAGTCTTTTTCAAAGACTCTATATAAATATCTATATGAAACCGAAATAGTTACCTTTCAGAAAATTAAGGTGAAATGCCTATTCTTTATTCTTATGAAGGTGGAAGAAAAGATAAAACGAAAACCTATTATTCATCTAAATTCAAGTTTGAAACTCATATAATTAACCTCTTTTGTTTAGCCCGAAAAATGGGAGGAGGAATCTCATTCAGTTAGATATGGTAGATTAAAATGCGATATCAAAAGAATTGATGGCTGAGCCTTATGAGATAGGAAACTCTCA